ATTATTCGTAATAAGATATTGGCCACAATTGAAGAGGTCTTATCAATAAAATTTGCATTTATCTGAGATCTCGGCATAATTAACAATCCATTCTATAATTCTTTTCATTACCCTTAGGGTAAGGGGAAAATGATCCCGCAAACTAAAGGAATTGTACGGTACGAAATAACATAAAATAAAAACAGACTAATTATAAAAAAAGATGTGGACCTTTTGTTTGGATTGGACAAGGAGAGATATGAAATATTGAAATCAGATTCGATTTCATTCTAATTTCGTAGTATAACAATGAACGGAACTATAAATATTTCATCTAAGTTGAATAACCAAGGATTGTACTGCGGATTCTGATAATTCGAGAAGCTTTTATTTGGTTATGATCCAAAGAAGAAACAAAAAACAAAACGGATACTTACCTTAGTCTAATCCATTTTTTTATAGAAAAATTATTTCGTTTTGTTTTTTGTTTGCATAACATGCATATGCCATGTCATACAATTTAAATATAAAAATACACGGGACGATTCAATAATTTGTATTAGATCTATGGGATAGCTAATGAGCTAAATTTTTGTTGAGAAATCGAAAATTTTATTTGATTTGAAAGGAATTTTTCCTATGGAACTATTCATCAGTCGCACTTGTACTGCAATAATATGAATGACTCGCTATTCACTATTCACTCGGTTTCTGGTCAATAATAAGATTATGTAGGAGAGATGGCCGAGTGGTTCAAGGCGTAGCATTGGAACTGCTATGTAGACTTTTGTTTACCGAGGGTTCGAATCCCTCTCTTTCCGTTTATCTTAATTCACCAACGTTACTGAATCAAATCAAATACCATCATCTCAACAAGAGGATCCTTATTTTATATAAATTCTCGATTCCTAATCACATTACTGTGATACGTAAAATACAAATATCGGAAAAAGAAAGAGCAAAAAATATTACCGCTTGTCCGTTTGTGATAGGTGAATAATAAAAATTCGGACCAAGGCCCTTAGATCTATTTATTTTTATTTCGGCAAAAACAGACAAAATTCTATGAATTTTTCTTTGTTATTTTTGTGAGGTTCAAGTCTGACGGGAATAATATTCTACGACTAACAACTCATTTATTTTCAAACCAATCCATTTACTATCTACTATTTGATTTACTACTCCTTTATATTGGAATGAGTCAAAAGTCAAATGTTTTGGCAATTCCTCGTGGGGGGATAAAGAAATATAATTTTTAATCAGAGCTTTCGATCTTTGTTTATCCTTCGTAGTAATAATATCTCTCGGTTTACAACGATAACTTGGTATATCCACTATACCACCATTAACTAAAATATGTCTATGGTTAACTAATTGCCTGGCTCCAGGAATCGTCGAAGCTATACCCAACCGGAAAAGGATATTATCCAAACGCATCTCAAGTAATTGTAGTAAAACCTGACCTGTCGACCCTTTGGCTTTTCCAGCGATATGCACATATTTAAGTAATTGTCGCTCTGTCAGACCATAATGAAACCGCAATTTCTGTTTTTCTTCTAGACGAATACGATATTGCGATCTTTTACCAGAACGCAATTGGTTTTTAGGATCACTTCCGGATCTAGGTCTTTTACTAGTTAGTCCTGGTAAAGTCCCTAGACGACGTATTTTTTTGAAACGAGGTCCTCGGTAACGAGACATAAAGACTCCTTTTTTATTTTATTGAAATTTCATTGTTTAAGAATAAACAAAAATTAAAACTGAACTCTAAATTAAGACTGAACTAAAGGATAAACAAAGCAAAGCTAAATTTATTGAAATACTACAAAAAAGTAGAATAAAATAAATTGTATCACTATCCGTATTTTTGGTATATATGTATATATATAATTTCTATTTTCTATATATAAATATAATTTTAAAATTTTTTGTATATATAGGAAGTTGTGGCTACGTTTTATAATTTGTTCTTTTATGATTTGTTCTGTAGAAAGAGATCTAATTCTTCCAACATGTTGTTTTTTATTTATAGTTGCAAGTTACCACGACATAATAGATGGATCAGTTATTCAACATTTTGATAAAATGGGGATAGAGACTCTCAATCACGTAAAAAATCGATAGAAAAAAGCCGGCTATCGGAGTCGAACCGATGACCATCGCATTACAAATGCGATGCTCTAACCTCTGAGCTAAGCGGGCTCACATATCACATACACATATCACATAACATAAGAGAAAAATAGTATATAGAAATCAAAGAAACTACCGGATTTCATCTATTAGCCAATCTTAGCTTAGCTATTTATTTTAATTTTATAATACTAACTATATTTATATTTAATATGAACTAGAACCATATAGTTGTATATAGTTCATATTTTATTAACTATTATAGAACTAACTATATCTAACTATAGAACTAACTATATCTAACGATATAGATAGAATAGTTAGAATATATAGAACTACTTCTAACTATAATGTATAACATAATGTATTTACATATACACATATATGT